CTGTATTACAATAAATAAAACAAAAAGGGAGGTTTTTCAATGCGAGATTTAAAAACATATCTCTCCGTGGCACCAGTACTAAGTACACTTTGGTTCGTGGCTTTAGCAGGTCTATTGATAGAGATTAATCGTTTTTTTCCGGATGCGTTAACATTCCCCTTTTTTTCATTATAGTTGAAGATTAAAGATACAATCAAATAAAGCATAAAAGAGAAATTAAGGGCGGTTAGTCACGGATATTTGATTGTATCTTTAATCTTCTTTACCTTTTTTTTTTTTGAATAAGGAAAGAGAAAAAAAAAAAAAGAAAAGTGGATTCAACATCTGCAAGACTCGATCTCAAGTTCGAATTCTCGAATGAAATGAAATCTAAATGAATATTAATCATAGAGAGATAGGCTTAGAATCGAAACTGCGCAGAATATAAGGAACGGTTATTCGAACCAAGATATTTAAATGAAAACTAGACTGTACTTCGATTTCAAATAGAGTTTAGAAATTTTTATATTACTTATTATTTTACTATTACTTTTCGAACCAAGATCAAGATATTTAAATGAAAACTAGTTTGATTTACTATATATAGTTATATAGTTGTTACAATTGGATTTAATGTTATTAACTTCGATTTTTTCCTTCGTTTCTTCGTCGTTTGGACTCAAAATATTAGTAATTCAAAAATTGAAAGTAAACGATGGTAAAGATGTACGAGTAACGGCGATTTTGGAATGTAAGAGTTGTGTTCGAAAAAGTGTTTAGGATATTAGCGGGTATTTCTATTCAAAAGAACTAACGTAATACGGCTAATCAATTCGAATTATGCCCTTCTTGCTACAAGCATACGATTCATGAGACGATAAAGAAATAGATTGAACTTAGTATCTGTATGGTACTCTTTCACTGAAGGGAATATAAAATAACTAAATTGAATTTTAATTAGAGTAGTTTTCATTTTAAAATGAATTAGAATTAAGAAATAGGATTTTCGAGATACGGAATAAACAAAAACAAACCATGGATAAATCCAAGCGATCTTTTCTTAAATCCAAGCAATCTTTTCGTAGGCGTTTGCCCCCGATTCAATCGGGGGATCGAATTGATTATAGAAACATGAGTTTAATTAGTCGATTTATTAGTGAACAAGGGAAAATATTATCTAGACGGGTGAATAAATTGACCTTGAAACAACAACGATTAATAACTATTGCTATAAAACAAGCTCGTATTTTATCTTTGTTACCCTTTCTGAATAATGAGAAACAATTTGAAAGAATGGACGAGTCCATTGTTAGAACTACTGGTCTTCGAACCAGAAATAAATAGGCTTAATCTTTCTTCACTTCACTCATCATAATCTTTTTTTTATCTGAACTCAAACGCAGATTGGTGTTTTTTCGATGATCTAGATTGGATTATCATGTGGTAAGAAAAAAACAAATCGGAGAAAGCTTTTTTTATTGAATGCGTTCATTTATTTTGACTACTTTAATCATATTTTCTCATAGGAATTTGGATTCTACCTTCCCGGGGAAGAAACTCCGGGAAACTTCGTTTAAATTATTTTGGTAGATTTTTTATAATCTACTTCTTTTATTATCTCATTCGAAATCATGGAAAGACAATTCTTATTTGATATAGCAATTTGTGCAAGTATTTTACGATTAAGAAGTAACTGCCCCTTATGCAGATTATGTATTAATCTGCTATAACTATAGGATACGAACCTTTCGCGAATTGCTGCGTTTATCCGAATGATCCACAAACGACGAAAATCTCTTTTTTTACTATCCCGATCTCGATGAGCCGAAACTAAAGCTCTTATTTTCTGTTGAGTAATAGTTCGAGTAAGTCTTGAATGTGCTCCCCGAAAGCTTGACGCAAATAAACGAATTTTTGTTCTACGTCTACGAGCTATATATCCCCGTCTAATTCTAGTCATTGAATAGATGAAACTTTGACGAATAACTAATTGATTTCTTTTCTTTCAGTTAGTCTTTTACCCTTTCCTAATTTAGTAATAACAAAACGGATGTTTCCAATGTATAAACTAAAAATCCCACTGGCTTTGGCTGCTATAACCTTCCCAACCACGATTTTTTTTTTAGGCATTTCACTGCGAAACAAGAAATTGTATTCTGCGATAAATGTAAAAAATAGAGTAAATAAAAACGATAAATAGATAAAGAGAAAGAAATAGTGGGTTCCATCGTTTCTATGGTGACTTTTTAAACGCTGAGGTCTTCTCTATACACCGGAGCCTTTCCTTCATTGAATCAACGTTATTGGTAACTTGTATAGTTCATCCTTTTTGGCTCTACCCATGAATTATCTAGTAATAGGTCTTTCACAACGAGATTTAGCTATACAGTAACGGTATTTAATTATGAAAATTAGCTGGGTAGCTGACCCTCTTCTTCCGTTCTTGCCAGAGTAGGAACCCATTTTTTATTTTTAATAAGCTTTCCTCCGCTTAGTGGATAACCATTTGTTACCAATGGAAAATTGCTTCTCATCTTGATTGGATTTGGATCGAGAGAAACCATAAAATTCATCCATAATCCAATGGGGGGATAGGATAGATTTTTTTTATTTTAATAGTGAATGTAGTCTTTGCTTCTGTTCTATCTTATCCGCTGCTACCGATCATTGATACTGGAAATGGCTTTTGTGCCAGATCATGATATGATCTAAACGAGTCGCGCATACACCCGAGTACATGTTCCTCGACGCTGAGGGCATCCCCGAAGAGCGGGGGATTTCGTGACCTTTCTTATTGGCTGTCTTGTATTTCTAATAAGTTGTTTAATAGTTGGCATACTTAATTGTATACATAATGGACTGGTTTAGATTGATCCTAACCGGATGATTATGAATTGCTTTAAATAAACTCAGAGAGAAAATCGCAAATCATTAATCATTGATTTGCGTGAAATCCATGTTATTTTCATTCAATTGCTACAAGATCGACAATTCCATAAACTTGTGCTTCTGTTGCAGACATAAAAATATCTCTTTCCATGTCTTCAGATACAACCCATAAGGGTTTGCCTGTTCTTTGTACATAAACCCTTGCGAGGGTTTCGCGCAGTTTTAGTAGTTCTTCCGCTTCCAGGATAAATTCTCCCGTTTGTGCCTCATAAAACGAACTGGCAGGTTGATGGATCATTACCCTGATGATATAACGTCCCTCTATCTCGCGGGATGGTGATGAAGCCAAGAAAAATAACAAAGAATAGAACAAAGATAGAATTAAATAACCGTACGGGCATCTTTTGTGCATTGGATATGCATACGGCTCTATACTCAAATTGACCTCTCCGTGCCATTGAAGAAAGAGACGAATATATTAGACCCAGATGGTCAAATGATCAAAATACCACCCTTCTTTTTTGTAATAGTTTAAAATACTATGATGGCTCCGTTGCCTTAATAGAATATAGTAATTCTTTTTTTATCTGTAATTCAGCAATCCCAAAGTTTCTTTTTGATCAAATCAAATAAAAATAACTAAAAATTAAAAATCTTGTTTTTCCTGCTCTTTACATAAATATAAATAGTGTTAAGAGCCAAAAATAAAAGAGCTTGTGACGCTGAACTGGACGCCCGATAAATAAGAAAAAATCGGAACTATCCTTTATTTCATACTACCCCTTCGATACATAATCTAATTTAATGCAAAAATTGATCATATCGAATTCGAAGTGCCATGCTACTATTACTTAATAGTCTATTATTACTTACTATTCATATTTCATAGGGCGAAGGCATAGTCTTCTTTTTTATTTTTTGTCTCAAAAAAACCCATTGGCGCCAAGCGTGCGGGAATGCTAAACGTTTGGTAATTTCTCCTCCGACCAGGATAAAAGATCCCATTGAGGCGGCTAACCCCATGCATATTGTGTGGACATCTGGACGCACAAATTGCATAGTATCATAAATAGCTACTCCGGGTATTACCCAGCCCCCTGGAGAGTTTATAAACAAATAAAGATCCTTGTTATCATCTTCAATACTGAGATATATCATAAGACCAATAAGTTGATTTGAGATCTCGCTATCAACCGCTTGGCCTAAAAAAAGTAATCTTTCTCGATAAAGTCGGTTGATTAGGGTCCAAGTATATCCCTTAGAAACCGTACATGCACCTTTTGGTGCATACGGTTCAAAAAAATTGCGAAAAAAAGAATTAATGTAATCAATGTATAGATTCCTGTCCTCGTTCTTTTCTCATAACATAACAGGCTCTTTCTGGCTTCTCACGAAAGGGCTTTTCTTCTTCAATAGATAGAATCACTACTTTTAATTTCAATTTTATTTTTTTTTATTCGTATTTTATTTGACTATTTCATTTTTACTTTAATTTAATAGATATTTATATTATATATCTTTATTTGTATCTTTATTTATTTGTATCTTTATTTGATTTAATATAGATTTTAATATATCTAATATTGTAAATAGATTTTAATATATCTAATATTGTAATATATATAGATATAACTATGAAACTAAATATATATATATATAATAAAATAATAAAAAGCTAGATAATAAAAATAGAATACTAAATATATAGAATAACAATGCAAAAAAATACATCACTGAAGCCATTTACTTTCCTCCTGATTCTCATTGATGTATTGTTTCATCGAGATTCAATCCAAATCACGATGGTATTTTCTTGTTACTGATTGGGTCTCTTTCAGCTTGTTAGGTTTATGCTCTACTCTGGGTAAAGATTTGCCCGAGTTTTATTTGTACGTATAGGACAAAGGTCTTCATTACCGTTTCTTTTTATTATCACTTTTTGCCCCGAATATATTTCATACCTTCTTACCAAATAGTTAGTAACACTAACTCCTTTGACAAATAATAGGAATCATTTATTCTAAAACTAGGAATCATAGATATATTGATATATTACCAATCTATTAGTTTTTTCTAAACAGAGCCTGGATACTTCATTTTTTAGTCCAACCAAGTCAACCATAAATTATTCGAAGCAATGTAATATGAATCCCCTAAAACGTATCTAAATCTAATTGAACTTCACGCTCCAAATTTCTAATGATTCACCGAATCTTTCTTGGGCGAAACGGGGGATATCTCGATCGGGGGAGAAAACGGGAAAAAATCCCATATGACCCAATATGTCTGACAAGCCGCACTATACGTCAACCCAAGATGCATCTTCCTCTCCAGGACTTCGAAAAGGTACTTTTGGAACACCAATAGGCATTAAATGAAAGAAAAAAGAACTAAGTACTATATTTCACTTTGATGGGGAAACGTAACAAAATGATTTTCTTTTTTATTGTCTTTATAATATACGTAGTTATTTTATCCATATATTCGAAAAAATCATAACGAAAAACTGAATGAATAAAGTCGATTTTTTATGAATAGAATGATGAAATAAGTATGTACACATTCCTTCCGAGAACTTGGTATTAACCCCCATTGCGTATTAGTACTTATTGAGTATAGAATAAATCTGCTTAGCTTTGTTCCTACGAACAAAGTTCTTCCATTATTTTATTACCAACCGAATAGAACAAATATTAGCCCTTGTTCGGAAATAATTCACTGAATAAGGGAGGTATATAGAATTACAGTCTTTTCCAATGCAATAAAGTTACATAGTGTCTATTTATCTTTGATAAAGGGGTATTTCCATGGGTTTGCCTTGGTATCGTGTTCATACCGTTGTATTGAATGATCCCGGCCGGTTGCTTTCTGTTCATATAATGCATACAGCTCTGGTTGCTGGTTGGGCCGGTTCGATGGCTCTGTATGAATTAGCAGTTTTTGATCCTTCTGACCCCGTTCTTGATCCAATGTGGAGACAGGGTATGTTTGTTATACCCTTCATGACTCGTTTAGGAATTACCAATTCGTGGGGTGGTTGGAGTATCACAGGAGGTACTGCAACAAATCCGGGTATTTGGAGTTATGAAGGTGTAGCTGGTGCACATATTGTGTTTTCTGGTTTATGTTTTTTGGCAGCTATCTGGCATTGGGTATACTGGGATCTAGAAATATTTTGCGATGAACGCACAGGAAAACCTTCTTTGGATTTGCCCAAGATTTTTGGAATTCATTTATTTCTTTCAGGAGTGGCTTGTTTTGGTTTTGGTGCATTTCATGTAACGGGCTCGTATGGTCCTGGAATATGGGTGTCAGATCCGTATGGGCTAACGGGAAAAGTACAACCTGTAAATCCGGCATGGGGTGTGGAAGGTTTTGATCCTTTTGTTCCGGGAGGAATAGCCTCTCATCACATTGCAGCAGGTACGTTGGGCATATTAGCGGGGTTATTCCATCTTAGCGTCCGCCCGCCACAACGTCTATACAAAGGATTGCGTATGGGAAATATTGAAACCGTACTTTCAAGTAGTATTGCTGCTGTCTTTTTTGCAGCTTTTGTTGTTGCCGGAACGATGTGGTATGGTTCCGCAACTACTCCCATCGAATTATTTGGGCCCACTCGTTATCAATGGGATCAGGGATACTTTCAGCAAGAGATATATCGAAGGATTAGTGCTGGACTAGCCGAAAATCAAAGTTTATCAGAAGTGTGGTCTAAAATTCCTGAAAAATTAGCTTTTTATGATTACATTGGAAATAATCCGGCAAAAGGGGGATTATTTAGGGCGGGCTCAATGGATAATGGGGATGGGATAGCTGTTGGATGGTTAGGACACCCCATCTTTCGAGATAAAGAAGGGCGGGAGCTTTTTGTACGTCGTATGCCTACTTTTTTTGAAACATTTCCGGTTGTTTTAGTAGATGGTGAAGGAATTGTTAGAGCGGATGTTCCTTTTAGAAGAGCGGAATCAAAGTATAGTGTTGAACAAGTCGGTGTAACTGTTGAGTTCTACGGTGGCGAACTCAATGGAGTCAGTTATAGTGATCCTGCTACTGTAAAAAAATATGCTAGACGCGCTCAATTGGGGGAAATTTTTGAACTAGATCGTGCTACGTTGAAATCAGATGGCGTTTTTCGTAGCAGCCCAAGGGGTTGGTTTACTTTTGGACATGCTTCATTTGCTTTACTCTTCTTCTTTGGACATATTTGGCATGGTGCTAGAACCTTGTTCAGAGATGTTTTTGCTGGTATTGACCCAGATTTGGATGCTCAAGTAGAATTTGGAGCATTCCAAAAACTTGGAGATCCAACTACAAAAAGACAAGCAGTCTGATTGAACACCACTTTGATATCTTTACGCCTCGATTTTCTTTTTGAAATTGGTTTTTTTTTTGTTATTGTTTATAGGGTACCAACCAGAGAAAAGAAATCTTGATTTGGATCATCACTTTTTTTTTACTCTTTCTCTTTAATTTATTTTTTAGTCTGGAAATAATTCCTCAAAGAAAAAAAAAAAAGAAACAAACAGGTATGGAAGCTATAATTGTAAACCTCGATCGAATCTATGGAAGCACTAGTTTATACATTCCTCTTAGTCTCGACTCTAGGGATCATTTTTTTCGCTATCTTTTTTCGAGAACCTCCTAAAGTTCCAACTAAAAAGATAAAATGATTTTTTTATTATCTCAATTGAAGTAATAAGCCTCCCAATATTGGGAGGCTTATTACTTCAATTAGTCCCCATGTTCTTCAAATGGATCCCTTAGTTGTTGAGAAGGTTGCCCAAAAGCGGTATATAAGGCATACCCAGTAAAACTGACAAGTAAACCAGATATAAAGATGGCTACTAGGGTTGCTGTTTCCATTATTATTATTCTATAATTTCAAGACCCCAACGGATCTAGCCTAAGATCCTTTATTTACATTTACAACGGAATGGTATACAAAGTCAACTAATCGTAATGAAAATGAATATAATAGGATTTATGGCTACACAAACTGTTGAGAACAGTTCTAGATCTGGTCCAAGACAAACTACTGTAGGTAGTTTATTAAAACCATTGAATTCAGAATATGGTAAAGTAGCTCCGGGGTGGGGAACAACTCCTTTAATGGGTGTCGCAATGGCTCTATTTACGATATTTCTATCTATTATTTTGGAGATTTATAATTCTTCCGTTTTATTGGATGGAATTTTAATGAATTAAATCTATAAGAACCTGTAAGGCCTAACTTGTGATTACAAAATGAATCCTAATTATTTAGAGCTCCTATTTTGAGCCCATTGTATTTTGGGAGTTCGATCGCGAAATTTCTTTGTTTTTTTTTTTTTTTATTTCCGGAATATGAGTGTGTGACTTGTTAGAATTGATCCTATTGATAGTACAGATAATGGGTCTGTCATCTTGCTTGATAGAGGTGGTTCTACTTCGTCGGATATTTATTATAATAATAATTATAATAGCTGGAACACGGAATATACGAAATAGATTAAGAAATATTTGAACTATGATTCATACTTAATGTTCAGACCTCATATTGTATCCGGACTCAAAAAAAATTTTCTTTGAATTATTTAGTTATTATATCTAGTTCTATTCATGGAATTAAGTGATGGCCGGGGGGTTCTTACTCGGGGAATCCTTGATTAACTTAAAATTTTTATTATTGAATCATCACGGTTATAGTATGAATCTGAGGTTTTAATCAATTCATAGGGTTCTTAACAAGAGAATTTCTATCAATAATAAAAAAATGAAATAGGAAAAGAGACAATTCAAAAGGCCTGGTAAGGATCAACATAAAGATGACTGAGCCAACTTGAGATTTTGGTATTATCGCCCCAAACACAGAAGAGCTTTCAGGTTTTTCTTCTTTCATACCCTCAGAGACCATTGAATCAAAGATTCAAAATAAAAAAGTTTCAAACTTTCTATTCCATCTCTATTCTATTAGAACCAGTCTTTGGGTGTTTTTGCTTGAGCTATATGAGATGAAAGTCTCATTTATGGCTCTCAGAGGGGGAATTCCGCCTATCTCAATAAAGTCTATGATTGGTTCGAAGAGCGTCTCGAGATTCAGGCGATTGCAGATGATATAACTAGTAAATATGTCCCGCCGCACGTTAATATATTTTATTGTTTAGGGGGAATTACGCTTACTTGTTTTTTAGTACAAGTAGCTACGGGATTTGCTATGACTTTTTACTATCGTCCGACCGTTACTGAGGCTTTTGCTTCTGTTCAATACATAATGACTGAAGCTAATTTTGGTTGGCTAATCCGCTCAGTTCATCGATGGTCGGCCAGTATGATGGTTCTAATGATGATTCTTCATGTATTTCGTGTGTATCTCACCGGTGGGTTTAAAAAACCTCGTGAATTAACTTGGGTTACAGGTGTGGTTCTGGGTGTATTAACCGCATCTTTTGGTGTAACTGGTTATTCCTTACCTCGGGACCAAATTGGTTATTGGGCAGTTAAAATTGTAACAGGTGTACCTGACGCTATTCCTGTAATAGGATCACCCTTGGTAGAGTTATTGCGCGGAAGTGCTAGTGTGGGACAGTCCACTTTGACTCGTTTTTATAGTTTACACACTTTTGTGTTGCCGCTTCTTACTGCTGTATTTATGTTAATGCATTTTCTAATGATACGTAAACAGGGCATTTCTGGACCTTTATAGAAAATAATAGTCGAACAAAAAATCATTTTTCTTTTGGAGAAGGAATAATAGTATTTCATTGCTATTAAGCATGGATTATTGAAAATTATTAAGACATGTATTTGGATATTTCCCTTCAACCCCCCCCAATATTATATTATTTGATAGGAATAGTTGAAGGGAATTCGCTAAAGAAAAAATCAAATGGATTATGGGAGTGTGTGACTTGAACTCTTGATTAGTCTATGTAGGTATATGCCTGCCACATTGGCCTTGGAATTCATCAAGTAAATGTGTCTTTGTTCCAACCGCCGCGTAAGCCCTATACCGAGGATAGGCTGGTTCACTTGAAGAAAAAAATTTCTATGATCAAGTCCAAATCATGTTGTACATGAATTGGCTCCGTAAAATCCAGTATAATAAATGAAATAACTATAGTTTAGTCATTTCAGTTACTTAAGATTTATT